GAGGCTCATTTACTCCGAAATTTAGACAGAAACGGAATTGTGATGCTGGGATCTTGGATAGAAGCCGGTGATATTTTAGTAGGTAAATTAACCCCTCAAGCAGCAAACGAATCCTCGTATGCCCCAGAGGATAGATTATTACGAGCCATACTTGGCATTCAGGTATCCACTGCAAAAGAAACTTCTCTAAAACTACCTATAGGTGGAAGGGGCCGAGTTATTGATGTGAGATGGATCCAGAAAAAAGGGGGTTCCGGTTATAATCCAGAAAGAATTCGTGTATATATTTCACAGAAACGTGAAATCAAAGTGGGCGATAAAGTAGCTGGAAGACATGGGAATAAAGGTATCATTTCTAAAATTTTGTCTAGGCAAGATATGCCCTACTTGCAAGACGGAACACCTGTTGATATGGTCTTCAACCCATTAGGGGTACCCTCACGAATGAATGTGGGGCAGATATTTGAATGTTCGCTCGGGTTAGCGGGGGATCTACTAAAGAGACATTATAGAATAGCACCTTTTGATGAGAGATATGAGCAAGAGGCTTCAAGAAAACTAGTCTTTTCTGAATTATATGAAGCCAGTAAGCAAACAAAAAATCCATGGGTATTTGAACCCGAGTTTCCGGGAAAAAGCAGAATATTTGATGGAAGAACAGGAGATCCTTTTGAACAACCTGTTCTAATAGGCAAGTCCTATATCCTAAAATTAATTCATCAAGTTGATGATAAAATCCATGGGCGTTCGAGTGGACATTACGCACTTGTTACACAACAACCCCTTAGAGGAAGGGCCAAGCAAGGGGGACAACGAGTAGGGGAAATGGAAGTTTGGGCTCTAGAGGGGTTTGGTGTTGCTCATATTTTACAAGAGATGCTTACTTATAAATCTGATCATATTAGAGCTCGTCAAGAACTACTTGGTGCTACGATCATTGGAGGAATAGTACCTAACCCTGAGGATGCTCCAGAATCTTTTCGATTGCTCGTTCGAGAACTACGATCTTTGGCTCTAGAACTGAATCATTTCCTTGTATCTGAGAAGAACTTCCAGATTAATAGGAAGGAAGTTTGATCTGAATGAATCAGAATTTCTATTCTATGATCGACCGATATAAACATCAACAACTTCGAATTGGACCAGTGTCTCCTCAACAAATAAAGGCTTGGGCCAACAAAATCCTACCCAATGGAGAGATAGTTGGAGAGGTGACAAAACCCTATACTTTTCATTATAAAACCAATAAACCGGAAAAAGATGGATTGTTTTGTGAAAGAATCTCTGGACCCATAAAAAGTGGAATTTGTGCTTGTGGAAATTATCGAGTGATTGGAGCTGAAAAAGAGGACCCGAAATTTTGTGAAGAATGCGGGGTGGCATTTGTTGATTCTCGGATACGAAGATATCAAATGGGATACATCAAACTCGCATGTCCAGTAACTCACGTGTGGTATTTGAAACGTCTTCCGAGTTATATCGCGAATCTTTTAGATAAGCCCCTTAAGGAATTAGAAGGCCTAGTATACTGCGATGTGTGATTTGATCGAAATTTGCATTTTACAGATTCAGACTAATAAACTGTCATCCCATTCAATCTGATTGGGATGCCCCCGACTCTGACATGTGTCTTGGAAGGAGTAACATGAAGCTCAGAATTATGGGTGTGTTCAATACTCTAAATGAAAGGGGAGTTGATCCATGGTCGATCCCGTAACAGATAAATGGGAATTGCTAGTTATACCTCGTGAAAAAAAAAAAGATTTTTTCGTGGAATTAGCCATTCCATTTCTTTTAGAGAAAGATTCCGTTCAAGCAAGCAAATAGGGCATGGTTACAGAAGTCTATCTATCGCATATATGCTTCAAGGGACATCATGACATAACCGTCGAGGTGAGTAGGGACCTAAAAGATCGAATGGAACAAAACAATATATAGACAAGTAAATCCCTTACGAGTCCAAAAGTATTCCTTTAAGGGGGGATTCATCATTTGAAGGGAAGCAGACTACTCAAGAATTTCACATTTCAATTTTGTCGTAAATAAGTCATTCAGAAAGTTAAAGTCAAAAGAAAAATGAATTAATGAAAGGTTGGTCCTTGCTGGAAACTTGAGTAAGGAGTAGTTCTTTGTAGGGTTTTCCTTTTTTTTTATCGAACAAAGTAAAAAAATAAAGAACTCCCTTCCTTATTTTGTGTAACTACTTGAGCCGGATGAGAGGAAACCTTCACGTCCGATTTTTAAGGGGGGAATCCAATATAAACCTATCTCAATTTTTCTTTTGCTAGGCCCATAGTGAAAAAACCTACTTTCTTACGATTACGAGGTTTATTCGAGTATGAAATACAATCCTGGAAATACAGCATCCCGCTTTTTTTTACTACCCAAGGCTTTGAGACATTTCGAAATCGGGAAATCTCTACAGGAGCAGGTGCTATCAGAGAACAATTAGCCGATTTGGATTTGCGAATTATTATAGATAATTCATTGGTAGAATGGA